GCTTTTCACTCCAATTTTCATATTTCTTGTTCGGAAAAGTAGTTGAAAGAATTCCAAGAATTTAGTATTCAAGTCAATGATGCATTACATTAATTCGATTCATTCAACCCTTTGTATTGAATATTTAAAAAAATTTCTTTAAAAATCAAAAAAATATTTCATTTTTTTATTTTTCATTTTTAGCGTATTGAATATTAAAGATTATAATGATTTTAATGATAAAGTAAAAGCGGGTAGCGGGAATCGAACCCGCATCGTTAGCTTGGAAGGCTAGGGGTTATAGTCGACGTTGATTCATCATTTTTAACGTCTCTAATTCAAAACTGAACGTGAAACTTTGGTTTCATTCAGCTCCTTTATGGAAGATGGATAAATTCCCATATTTAGACATGAACGAAATAAAAAATCCGACCCATAACGTCTATGTCAGCTTTTATGTCTGAATCTATTCAGAACAACCCGCTTTCTAGACGATCCCTATAGAAAGATATTTGCTATTTTAACAATCTTTCTAGTTACTTCGTTCTTTACTTCTATTTGAAAGATCTTTAGGAAAAGCATTTTGTTTCTGCCGAGCTAAAACAATTTATCGATCGATGTCTTTAGTAAACCAAAGACATTGTTTAATAGCTGTTTTGCTTCAATTTCCCCTATAGAAATGAAAAATTGAAGATTTAGTTACGATTAGAAATACACTTTTTATCTTTATCCATGGGTCCTTTACTTATACTCATTCAATTGGAAGTATTGATCCAATAAAAAAATTATGTTTCGTAATTTCATAATCCAATTTTTCAATTTTAAATAGGTTCTTGGATACAAATCACGAGAATGTATATTCTTCCTCGAATTTTTCAGTGAGAGGTAAAGGATTCAATCCTTTTAAGAACTAAAGTTTTTGTTCGGAATGAATATTAATCAAACCGAAAGACCCTTTAACTATATAAAGGGTTATAGAACGAATCACACTTTTACCACTAAACTATACCCGCTACAATAAGATTATTGTATATAAATGCGCCTTTTGTCGACCCTAATCAAAAAACAAAAGATCAGAAAAGAATCAGGAAAACTAGAGCGTTTACCCTTTTGTATCAGAGGACCTAATGAGATTCGGAAAGGGGGATTCATTTAATTTTAATAACTAAATACCAAGTGCTTTTTTGCCCGAGGTTTTTGTCTTGAACTTAAGCCATAACACAAAAGTAGATTCTGGCAAGAAACGAGAGTGCCCTTTTTCTTATTTAAACCGGAATAAAAGGACTAACTAAGATAAGAAAGAAACGGCACTTTGATTCTATACCATCTGATTCTATATCATAATCATAGAAATTGAAAAAGTTCTTTTTTATCGCAATAACAAGCAATTTTTTTTTTTTATTCTTTTTTTTTTTTCAATTTAATAAATCTTTTTATTTATGATTTGTTGGAACAAAAGGGCGGGCCCGGCTAAGTACTGACCAGGCCGGGCCGTGGAACTAAAAAGCCCCTTCGGACAAAATCACGAAATTAAAAAATAAGAGTATATACTCTGACCTATGACGGGCATTTTCAAGCCTTATTTTTTATAATGTAACATAGTATTATCCCTTTTCAATTGGGAGGAGAGATGGCTGAGTGGACTAAAGCGTCGGATTGCTAATCCGTTGTACGAGTTTTTCGTACCGAGGGTTCGAATCCCTCTCTTTCCGTTTTCGTTGATGGCTTGTTATTTTCTTTCGAATTTATCGCGAACTCTTTTTTTTTTTTACTAGTTTAAAATTACTAATTAAATAAGTGGAATAGATAAAATCTTACTAATAACAGTTTTACAGTTTTAAAGCAAAGAAACCCTTATTTTTTAGTCTTCACGTCCAGGATTACGTCCTGGATCATTAGACAGGAATCCGAAGATAAAGAGAGAAACAAAGAATATCACTACCGTGTAAACAAATAGTTTGAGAGTAAGCATTACACAATCTCCAAGATTTTTTTAGGAAAAAAGAGAATAGATTCTCCACTTTTATACCACATACTCTATTTTTTTTTTTTTTTTTTACAAGAGATTAAAGTGGGGTGATCCGAACTTGTCGCGGTTGTACAATAATTTCAATATTTGAATTGAAAGTGTACGACTTATCTGATCTTATCAATTCTACGAATTTTTTTTTTCGAATAAATCGTGGATTTGTCTGGGACTTTATTAAAAATATCATCGAAAACTTACAGCAGCTTGCCAAACAAAGGCTAAGAGAAAAAAGAACAGGGGTATTACTGGCATAACATCTACAATTGGATTCAAAAAAGCGTAAGCTTCGGGCAATTTGGCGACGAAAAAACTACTGGAATAAAGAGCAGGATTAAGGTATATACAGATCAAACTAAAAATATTAAGCATAACAAACATTTTTTTTTGGGGGGGGGGATAATTGTATTTATTTTGATTGAGTTGTTAATAAATTTAATTGAGTTTATTATTATAGATATGTTATTATTGATAGAATAGAATAAAAAAAAATGAATAAAAATAAAATAAGATAGACCAAAAAACTTTCTTTTATTTGAACTCACCCAATCAAAAATCAATCCTTCTATATCTCAAATCAAAAGAGAATAGAATAAATCATACTTTCGTACAATATCTTAATTGAATTATATGTAATGATCAATAAATTCAGTTTAATTCTATGTCTACATGTATAGTTTACATGTATAAAAATTCTAGTAATCCATTTTATTTTATAAATAATAGATATTTTAACAGGAGTTGACGAATAACCCGTACCACTATTAGTGTAGTGTTTAATATTAGTGTTTATTAGTATCGAATAGAAATAAATGGGGCGTGGCCAAGTGGTAAGGCAACGGGTTTTGGTCCCGCTATTCGGAGGTTCGAATCCTTCCGTCCCAGAGCATACCCTGTCTATATAATAGTCTATATAATATAATAATATATATATATATTATATATATATAATAGATAATATTATTATTTTTTTTTTATATCATAAAAAAATATATATATAAAATAAAAATATATATATATATATAATATAAAAGATTGCCTTTTCCAACAGCCTTCTGTATTAAGTGTATTAAGATTAAGAGTAGAATATTGGGATAGAATGTGATTATTATTTTTTTGGAGGTTTTCACAAATTTAATTGAGTTCAAATAACACGCATATGAAATAGTAAATTGAATTCATTTGCGATTCGTTAAATAGTAATGATTTTACAGTATAAATATTAAAAAAAAAGAACAACATAAAATTTCAATCTTCTCTTACATCAGTGTTTTTTTATCTATTTTTTTTTAATCACAGATTGTTTAATCTAATATTTTTTTTTCCCTCTCTCTTACTGATGATAAAATGATAATAAAAAACGAAAGGTCCTTGCTGGAAAACTTTCTGTTTTTCAAAATGCAAATAATTATATCGGATAGGAAATTTTGCAATCAATTAAATCTTTGTAACGAACCCCTATGAGTTCTTGGTACTTGAAGAAGTGTTAAATTGTTGAATTTATTATCACTATTATCTTACTTGAAGATACAGATTCAAAATAACTTGTTTCTTCGTATTATATTTATTTATTCGTGTTATATTAGTTAGAATTTAGTTAACTAATTTGATTTTTACAAAAATAGAAAAATAGTTTAAAATTTACAATGATTAAGAAAATAGAATTTCCAATATTAAATTCTATTAATCTCTATTAATCTAAAAAAATGGGGTTAAATTAATTTATTCTTGCTGATACTCTCCGTTTTTCATATAGAAGAAAAGGTATAGATTACTATGTATCAACCGAACCAATGATTATTCACGATTCCATAATTGAATCAATTACATATGGGTTCCAAACTGAAGGAATGTTATGGTAAAACTTCGTTTAAAACGATGTGGTAGAAAGCAACGTGCGACTTGAAGGACATGATCCGCTGTGGAGTCTTACATCCACCATTTTTATATATATTATATAGGAATGAAAGTGCTCTTGGCTCGACATCATTTGTTCTATTCCGCTGTAACCCCCTTTTTTTTGGGGGGGGGGTGGTATAATATAGTATAGGATGGAGCTCGAGTAGAAAGTATTTTTTCTTTTTCAGGGGCAAGAATCTAGGGTTAGTATCAATCAACAAATTGGAACAACTTCGTAAGTATATTTTCGATACATAAACTTAAAGGGGCCCATTCGAGAAAATTTCCAATTCCAAGGGAAGGTTTGAAATTGGTAAAACTTTTTCGATCAAATCAAAAGGAAAGTGTATTACGCAGGAATCCAACATTTGTATGATTCTTTGACAGAAGGAAATCGCAAAAAATGGTATGTTGCTGCCGTTTTGAAAGGATTTAAAGATCACCGAAGTAATGTCTAAACCCAATGATTCAAGGCAAAGATCCTGGAACAAGGAAATACCTTTTTCAATTGTCTTAACAACTAGATCAGAATGAAGAATCAAAATGGATTCTAAAGAAGACAATTAAAGGGTTAGAGACCGCTCAATAGATGAAATATCTAAAAGGTTGTTCTTTTGAGTTATTTCAGAGTTATCCAACTTGAGTTATGAGGGTGCAAATACGACTAATTTTCTTTTTGTTGGATAAGAATAAGAAAATAAAGTAAAATCAATAGTCTAATTAATTTGATGATTTTATGGATATATTTGATATTGTAATTTTATACATAGACATAATTTCGAATTTTCTCGAGCCGTACGAGGGAAAAACCTCTTATACGTTTCTAGGGGGGGTATTGTTCATCTATCCCAATGAGCCATTTATCGAATAGTTGCAATTGATGTTCGAGCTCGACGAGAGGGAAGAGATCTTCGGAAAGTGGGTTTTTATGATCCGATAAAGAATCAAATTTATTTAAATGTTCCTGCTATTCTATACTTCCTTGAAAAAGGCGCTCAACCTACAGGAACTGTTCATGATATTTTAAAAAAGGCGGGGGTTTTTACGGAACTTCACCTTAATCAACAAACAAAATTCAATTAATGAAATAAAATAGAAAAAAAAACAAAGGACTAACCCTGTTTATTTTAGTTATTGAATAAACCTCGTTTTTTCTACTTCTCCGCCGTCTTCCTTAATTAAGTCTTCCATTTCTATTATATATAGCGCCAATCTAAATATAGTGCCAATCCAACACAAGTCCTTCGTTTTTTTATATTGCAATTTTATTTAAATAATTTGAATTTGATTAATTTTAATTGATTGAAATCGGAATTATTATTGTTAGTTCGATTTAGAATTTGTTTTATCTTTTGTATGCTTATGTATGCTTATGCTTTTCTCAATATTAATATTGACAACAGTGTATCAAATAAATATAATCCGATCGTGGATAAACGGATCCATTTATCCCTGCTCCATAGATTTTATTTCATTCAAATAATAGTTTCTTAGATTTTCTGTCATACAAGAAGTCTTTTTCGATTAAGATTTAAATCAATCAAATTCGATATATACTAATTTATATACTAATTAATGGATAATATAATGGATAATATAAGAGAAGAGAGACAAGAGGCGGTCTATAAATATTTGAAAATCTTTGACTTTATTTTATCTTTTATTTGAGAATTTTTTGTATTTTTGTCGGATTTGTTCATTTTTATTATGTTCAGAGCGGGTTAGAGTTTTTTTTCATTGTTTTTTTTATGGTTTTATTGTGGTGTGCCCTTCAATTTCGTTATTTATTTGGATTCTGATTGTATCTACACATTCTAATTTGTTTATTTGGGTTGCTAACTCAACGGTAGAGTACTCGGCTTTTAAGTGCGACTAGCATCTTTTACACATTTGTATGAAGAAAAAGATTCGTCCATACCATCGGTAGAGTTTGTAAGACCACGACTGATCCTGAAAGGAATGAATGGAAAAAGCAGCATGTCGTAGTAATGGATAATTCTGAGAATATTTCATTCTTACTAAATAGGTCCAAAATATTATTTCAATTGTTTAAATTCAATAAAAAAAAGAATTTTTTTGGGGGGGGGTCGAGTGAATAAATGGGTAGAGCCTTACTAGAGGTTCCAATTCTAGGGAAATAAAAAGTAACGAGCTTCTATTCTTAATTTTTGAATGATTACCCCATCTAATTAGATGTTAAAAATATATTAGTGCCTAATGCGGGAAAAGCTTTTCCGATGAGTGGATTAGAAATTTCTTATGAGCCCTAACTATTAGCTATTCCCCTTTATGGGGCAGAGATAAATGTGTATGAAGAAGGCAGTATATTGATAAAGAGATTTTTTTTTCAAAATCAAAAGAGCGATTGTATTGATAAAATAAAAGGCTTCTAACTATCTTGGTATCCTATAAACGAACAAAAATCTATTATATGGAAAGGGAGGTTCTAGAGAGTCCGTTGATGAGTTTGACTTGTTTTCCGAGGTATCTAGTTTTTTCTTACTATAAATACCTTGTTTTAACTGTATCGTACTATGTATCATTTGATAACCCAATAAATCACCTATTTCTTTTCTGATTCAAATTGAATTTTAAATGGAAGAATTTCAAGGATATTTCGAATTATATAGATCTCCGCAATATGACTTCCTATACCCACTTATCTTTCGGGAGTATATTTATGCCCTTGCTCATGATCGTGGTTTAAATGGATCCATTTTGTTTGATAATGTAGGTTATGACAAGAAATCTAGTTTACTAATTATAAAACGTTTAATTAGTCGAATGTATCAACAGAATCATTTTCTTATTTCCGTTAATGATTCTAATCAAAATAAATTTTTGGGGTACAACAAAAATTTGTATTCTCAAATGATATCGGAGGGATTTGCAGTCATTGTGGAAATTCCGTTTTCCCTACGATTAGTATCTTCCTTAGAGGAGACAGAAAGCATAAAATCTTATAATTTACGATCAATTCATTCAATATTTCCTTTTTTCGAGGACAAATTTCCACATTTAAATTATGCATCAGATGTACTAATACCCTACCCCATTCATCTGGAAATTTTGGTTCAAACCCTCCGCTACTGTGTGAAAGATCCCTCTTCTTTGCATTTATTACGGCTCTTTCTTCACGAGTATTATAGTTGGAATACTCTTATTACTCCCCAAAAATCCATTTTTGCAAAAAGTAATCAAAGATTATTCTTGCTCCTATATAATTCTTATGTATATGAATATGAATCCATTTTACTTTTTCTCCGTAACCAATCTAATCATTTACGATTAACCTCTTCTGGAATCTTTTTTGAGCGAATACGTTTTTATGAAAAAATAAAATATCCTGTCGAAGAAGTCCTTTTTCCGGCTACCTTATGGTTCTTCAAGGATCCTTTTATACAGTATGTTAGCCATCAAGGAAAATTGATTCTGGCATCAAAAGATACTCCTCTTCTGATGAATAAGTGGAAATATTATCTTGTCAATTTTTGGCAATGTCATTTTTATGTATGGTCTCAACCAGGAAGAATCCATCTAAACCAATTATCCAAGCATTCCTTTGATTTTTTGGGTTATCTTTCAAGCATACGGCC